TTCCTGTGATTTCTTACATTTCCATGTGATTTGTTAATATTTGTTAATAGTAATAAATAAAGATAATATATAGTAATAAATAAAATATAGTAATAAATAAAGATAATATAAAGATAATAAAGAATAGAAAGAAATTAATCGCTTGGATCGTGTATCAACGTCCAATTACGGGAAAAGAAAAGGTTCCATCGGAACAATTATTTAGTTCAGGGTATCTCGTTTCTTTTTTTTTCTTTGAAAAAAAAAAGAGAGAAAGTGTGGAGAGAAATGATAAGAAGATATTGGAACATTAATTTGAAAGAGATGTTGGAAACAGGAGTTCATTTTGGTCATGCTACTAGAAAATGGAATCCGAAAATGGCACCTTATATCTCTGCAAAGCGTAAGGGTATTCATATTACAAATCTTACTAGAACTGCTCGTTTTTTATCAGAAGCGTGTGATTTGGTTTTTGATGCAGCAAGTAGGAGAAAACAATTCTTAATTGTTGGTACCAAAAATAAAGCAGCTGATCCAGTAGCGCGGGCTGCAATAAGAGCTCGGTGTCATTATGTTAATAAAAAATGGCTAGGCGGCCTTTTAACGAATTGGTCCACTACAGAAATGAGACTTCAAAAGTTCAGGGACTTGAGAATGGAACAAAAGACAGGGGGAATCAACCGCCTTCCGAAAGGGGATGCGGCTCGATTAAAGAGACAGTTATTTCACTTGCAAACATATTTGGGCGGGATTAAATATATGACAGGGTTACCCGATATTGTAATAATCGTTGATCAGCAAGAAGAATATATGGCTCTTCAAGAATGTATCACTTTGGGAATTCCAACAATTTGTTTAATTGATACAAACTGTGACCCGGATCTCACAGATATTTCGATTCCAGCGAATGATGACGCTATAGCCTCAATCCGCTTAATTCTTAACAAATTAGTATTTGCGATTTGTGAAGGGCGTTCTAGCTATATACGAAATCCCTGATTAATAATAAGATAAATAAATTCTTTTTTGAATTCCATAGATTGACGAAATCCATTACTATTTCGGAATCTCCTAAAAGAGATAAAAAACTGGGGATATTATGTGATTAGTTTGTATATAAAATATAAAATATACAATTCAAGTGAGCAAGTCGAAAAAAAGACGGTTGAATCAAAATAATTTCTTGTAAAGTTTTCTTTCTTTCAGAGGACAATATGAATGTTCTATCATATTCCATTAACACATTAAAAGGGTTATATGAAATATCCGGTGTGGAAGTAGGCCAGCATTTCTATTGGAAAATAGGCGGTTTCCAAGTCCATGCCCAAGTACTTATTACTTCTTGGGTTGTAATTGTTATCTTATTAGGTTCAGCCATTGTAACTGTTCGGAATCCACAAACCATTCCTACTGACGGTCAGAATTTCTTCGAATATATCCTTGAATTTATTCGAGATGTGAGCAAAACCCAGATTGGAGAGGAATATGGTCCCTGGGTTCCCTTTATTGGAACTTTGTTTCTATTTATTTTTGTTTCTAATTGGTCAGGGGCGCTTTTACCTTGGAAAATCATAGAGTTACCTCATGGGGAGTTAGCCGCACCCACGAATGATATAAATACTACCGTTGCTTTAGCTTTACTTACGTCAATAGCATATTTTTATGCGGGCCTTAGCAAAAAAGGATTAGGTTATTTCGGTAAATATATACAACCAACTCCAATCCTTTTACCCATTAACATTTTAGAAGATTTCACAAAACCTTTATCACTTAGCTTTCGACTTTTTGGAAATATATTAGCGGATGAATTAGTAGTTGTTGTTCTTGTTTCTTTAGTACCTTTAGTGGTTCCTATACCTGTCATGTTCCTTGGATTATTTACAAGTGGTATTCAAGCTCTTATTTTTGCAACTTTAGCTGCGGCTTATATAGGTGAATCCATGGAGGGCCACCATTGACTAAGTTTCGAAATAGTCTTTTTTAGCTTAGTGCAAGGTAATCTATGCCTTGCTCGAGATAATCTTCTTCGTGAACAAATATACACATAAATAGACAAAAAAGTATATAAGCTCTAGAAGAATAGTAAAAAAGATTACGATATTAGGGAATTGTAAAAAAAATTAGGTTCTATAGAGCGATTCCCATTTCAGTCGGTTTTATTCAATTCAAAGATTGACCAAAAGAAAATATTAATAAAGAATAAATTACATGAACTTAGATCAACCAAAGACTTCTATTTCTATGCAATGATTTAGACTAATAAATTCGCCCATTTAGATTGATTGTATCCATGTGGGATAATGCTAAATTATAAGTGGGATAATGCTAAATTATAAATTCAATAAAAAGAGGATAAGGGTTTACAAAAAATGAGATTCAAGAGAAAATGGTTTTGTTAAAAGAGTGGGATCAAACTAGGTATATGTAATATATATAATCGCTATAAGCCAACTTTCCTTTATAAATGTTTCGAAAAATATTTATAAAATCCGACTGAATCCAAGATACAAATAGTTGGTTT